GATTTTCTTGTTCCTGAAAATATTCTATCTATCTCCTAGACGCCGTAGAGAATTGAGAATTTTCATGTCTTTCAATTCTCGTACTCGTAATTGGAAAGTTACGGAAGGAGATCCATCATTTTGCAATGAAAACAACATAAAAAACTCTGGACAATTTCGAAATCAGACCAAGCGTCTTAATACATATGCAAAAAAATTCATTATTGGCCCACCATTGATTACAAGATTTAGCTTTTATGAATCGCTATTGGTTTGATACGAGTAATGGCAGTCGTTTCAGTATGTTAAGGATACAGATGTATCCACAATTCATTTAGAGTTACTTAATAGCCTATTTCTTATACTATATCTCTATCCCGTGAAATATCTCTATCCCGTGAAATTCTCGAGCCGAAAGATGGATGCATATGCTGTGTTTCATTTTGCTAAATGATATCAATTAAATGGTATATCAATTCTATAAATTGGATATAGCAATAAATAAATCAGCAAAATTCTTTTATTTTAGATAGAAGAAATGTTTCTTCTATCTAAAATAAAAGAATGTACCCTTCTATCCAAATCCAATTTGCATCGATAAAATAAATCCAAATTCCAGATTCCAGCAGTAGATGAATAATTGCAAATTTTTGTGTGTACGAGATTAGAATAACTTCAAAATAACTGACATAATTTTTTATTTTTCCTGATCAGAAAAATACATGAAAAAGAAAGGAGGTAGAAAAATTTTTTGATTTATGGTTAAAGAAGAAAAACAAGAAAACAGGGGTTCTATTGAATTTCAAGTATTCAGTTTCACCAATAAGATACGGAGACTTGCTTCACATTTAGAATTACACAAAAAAGATTTTTCATCGGAAAGAGGTCTACGAAGACTTTTGGGAAAACGTCAACGTTTGCTGGCTTATTTGGCAAAGAAAAATAGAGTACGTTATAAGAAATTAATCAGTCAGTTGGATATTCGGGAGAAGTAATTTAATCGTTCGAATTTTTTTCTTATTTTATTAGTAGTTTTATAGTAGTCTTAGATTTTTCATTTTGATGAGCCTCGTTTTGAGGAATTCATGGAATAATCCATTTTCATGGAAAAAAGAATAAGAACAAGGATATGAGTCTACCGCTTACAAGAAAAGACCTCATGATAGTCAATATGGGCCCTCACCACCCATCAATGCATGGTGTTCTTCGACTGATCGTTACTCTCGATGGTGAAGATGTTATTGATTGCGAACCCATATTAGGGTATTTACACAGAGGAATGGAAAAAATCGCGGAAAACAGAACTATTATACAATACTTACCTTATGTAACACGGTGGGATTATTTAGCTACTATGTTTACAGAAGCAATAACGGTAAATGCACCAGAATTCTTAGAGAATATTCAAATACCCCAAAGAGCCAGCTATATTAGGGTTATTATGTTAGAATTGAGCCGTATAGCTTCTCACTTGTTATGGCTTGGACCTTTTATGGCGGATCTAGGGGCACAGACTCCTTTTTTCTACATTTTTAGAGAGAGAGAATTGATATATGATCTATTTGAAGCTGCTACAGGTATGCGAATGATGCATAATTACTTTCGCATCGGAGGAGTGGCTGCGGATCTACCTTATGGATGGATGGATAAATGTTTAGATTTCTGTGATTATTTTTTACGAGGAGTTGTTGAATATCAACAACTTATTACACAGAATCCTATTTTTTTAGAACGAGTTGAAGGGGTCGGTTTTATTAGGGGAGAAGAAGCTGTAAATTGGGGCTTATCGGGCCCAATGTTACGAGCTTCTGGAATACAATGGGATCTTCGTAAAATTGATCCTTATGAGTCTTACAATCAATTCGATTGGAAAGTACAATGGCAAAAAGAAGGAGATTCGTTAGCTCGCTATTTAGTACGAATCGGTGAAATGAGGGAATCCATAAAAATTATTCAACAGGCTGTTGAGAAAATTCCTGGAGGACCTTATGAGAATTTAGAAGCCCGACGCTTTAAGAAAGGAAAGAATTTCGAATGGAATGATTTTGAATATCGATTTCTTGGTAAAAAACCTTCGCCCAATTTTGAATTATCAAAGCAAGAGCTTTATGTAAGAGTAGAAGCTCCAAAAGGTGAATTAGGAATTTATCTGGTAGGAGATGATAGTCTTTTCCCCTGGAGATGGAAAATTCGTCCACCCGGTTTTATTAATTTGCAAATTCTTCCTCAGCTAGTTAAAAAAATGAAATTGGCTGATATCATGACGATATTAGGTAGTATAGATATCATTATGGGGGAAGTTGATCGTTGAAATGATAATAGATAGGGTAGAGGTAGAAACTATCAATTCTTTTTCGAAATCGGAATTATTAAAAGAAGTCTACGGACTGATATGGATTCTACCCATTTTGACCCTCCTACTGGGAATCACAATAGAAGTACTCGTAATTGTGTGGTTAGAAAGAGAAATATCCGCATCGATACAACAACGTATTGGTCCTGAATATGCTGGCCCGCTGGGACTCCTTCAAGCTATAGCAGATGGAACTAAGCTACTTTTTAAAGAGGATATCCTCCCATCCCGAGGAGATATTCCTTTATTTAGCATTGGTCCCTCTATAGCAGTCATATCCATTTTATTAAGTTTTTTAGTTATCCCTTTGGGATATCGTTTTGTTTTAGCTGATCTTAGTATTGGGGTTTTTTTATGGATTGCCATTTCAAGTATTGCTCCTATTGGTCTTCTCATGGCGGGATATAGCTCAAATAATAAATATTCTTTTTCAGGCGGTCTACGAGCGGCTGCTCAATCTATTAGTTATGAAATACCATTAACTTTTTGTGTGCTAGCAATATCTCTACGTGTGATTCGGTAAAATAGGATCTTTTTCCTCTAAAATACATTGAATGCTTATCTTCCTTTGTTTATTCTGTATTCGAGTTGGTAAGTTAAACTAGATAGCTATATGAGTGAAACAAAACAGCTTATTAATTTGTAGTAAAAATACAAAATCTCATTTCCTACGTACAAGAAAAAAGTTCAAGTAAACATAAGCAGTGTAAACTCTTTACCCCAAGGTTGAGATTGTTTGATTAGTCATCATATCTTGAAGCGGGCAAGAATAAAGGATTCGCAATATGGAATTCCATTACTAGAATATATTGAGTTATTACTATAATATTATAACCATAAGGCAATCCATAAAAAGTTTGTGAGGGATTAGAAACACTAAAGTACATACAGGATTAGTAATGAGAGAATCTAAATCATTAGACATTTTTCCTCATAAAAGGAATCGTAATAAGGACTTGAAATTGGTGGAAATGATCAAGTAGTACTTTCTTTGGATTCCGGTCTAGAGTATGTTCCCATTCACTTGTTAAAGAAATGGCTATCAAGAACGAATTAACCCTTTATTCTTTTTTCTTTTTAAGTATACCCTTCCCCGGGAAAGAAGAATAGGACAAAAGATATGGAATGCAATACAAAAAAGGATCCTTATTTATTCTTTCCTTCCTTTATCCCTATTCATACAGAATTCTTCATGAACTAATGTCCAATTTTTTCCATTTATTAATTGCTATAACGAGTATTTTATTCCAATATTAAGTTTAAGTTATTACCGAACAAAGAAAAATATTTTTTTATTATATAAAGGATGAGATCAATTCGGAAGCGCTTTTTTGTTATTCTAGCAGACAGAATTGCTTTGGTCTAATTTGGGACTTTCCAATCCATTTTATCTTATCTAATTCTATCTACGCCCAGGGGATAATCCCGAAATCAAAAATCCTTTCCCTTTTTCTGATCATAGAGGAGCCGTATGAAGCTAAGGCTTCATGTACGGTTTTGGAATAGCGGTGGGAACTGTGATGTTATCATCGACTATGATTATCTAACAGTTCAAGTACAGTTGATATAGTTGAAGCACAGTCCAAATATGGTTTTTTTGGATGGAATCTTTGGCGTCAACCTATAGGTTTTCTAGTTTTTCTAATTTCTTCTTTGGCAGAATGTGAAAGATTACCCTTTGATTTACCAGAAGCGGAGGAAGAATTAGTAGCAGGTTATCAAACCGAATATTCTGGTATTAAATATGGTTTATTTTATCTTGTTTCTTACCTAAATTTATTAGTTTCCTCTTTATTTGTAACTGTTCTATACTTAGGCGGGTGGAATTTATCTATTCCCTATATATCCTTTTTTGGATTTTTCCAAATGAATAAAATAATTGGAATTTTGGAAATGGTAATAGGTATCTTTATTACATTAACTAAAGCTTATTTATTTCTCTTCATTTCTATCACAATAAGATGGACTTTACCCAGGATGAGAATGGATCAGTTATTAAATCTTGGATGGAAATTTCTTTTACCTATTTCTCTGGGCAATCTCTTATTAACAACTTCTTCCCAACTAGTTTCACTATAAATAAGATAATACAATAACAGTAAGAATAAACAGTAAGAATATTTTCAACACAAAAGTTCTCTCAAACAAGAGAAAGAAACATACCTTTTTCATATATATTTAGAATATGTTCCCTATGCTAACTGGGTTCATTAGTTATGGTCAACAAACAATACGCGCCGCAAGATACATTGGTCAAAGTTTCATAATTACCTTATCCCACACAAATCGTTTACCTATAACCATTCACTACCCTTATGAAAAATCAATTGCATCGGAGCGTTTCCGGGGGCGAATACACTTTGAATTTGATAAATGCATTGCTTGTGAAGTATGTGTTCGCGTATGCCCGATAGATCTACCCCTTGTGGATTGGAGATTTGAAAAAGATATTAAAAGGAAACAATTGCTTAATTATAGTATTGATTTCGGAGTTTGTATATTTTGTGGTAACTGTGTTGAATACTGTCCGACAAATTGTTTATCAATGACTGAAGAATATGAACTTTCTACTTATGATCGTCATGAATTGAATTACAATCAAATTGCTTTGAGTCGGTTACCAATCTCCATAATGGGAGATTACACAATTCAAACAATTAGGAATTCGCCTCAAAGTAAAATAGACGAAGAAAAATCTTGGAATTCAAGAACGATTACTGATTACTAAGTATTAGGATTTTTTTTGTGAGAAAAATCCATTTTTACTAACTATAACGAAAAAATAATAATTACTGCTTAACAACTTAGATACATATACAAAAAACTATCCTAATACCTTTTTCCGTCCTTGAATCTTTTAGTTTTAATGAGTTCATGAAAAATTTTATACTATAAATTTATTCTTATCCATAATGGATTTACCTGGACCAATACATGAGATTCTTGTGCTATTTGGGGGATTTGTTCTTCTACTAGGGGGTCTAGGAGTAGTATTACTTACCAACCCAATTTATTCTGCCTTTTCGCTGGGATTAGTTCTTGTTTGTATATCCTTATTCTATTTTTTATTGAATTCCTACTTTGTAGCTGTCGCACAACTTCTTATTTATGTGGGAGCCATAAATGTCTTGATCATATTTGCTGTAATGTTTGTAAACGGCTCTGAGTGGTCTAAAGATAAGAATTATTGGACTATTGGAGATGGGTTTACTTTACTCATTTGTATAACTATTCCTTTTTCACTAATGACTACTATCCCAGATACGTCGTGGTATGGAATTCTTTGGACTACAAGATCAAACCAAATAGTAGAACAGGGTCTCATAAATAACGTTCAACAAATTGGGATTCATTTAGCAACCGATTTTTATCTTCCGTTTGAACTCATTTCCCTAATTCTTCTAGTTTCTTTAATAGGTGCAATTACTATGGCTCGACAATAAGAAATACTTAGAATGAGTCAAAATTCTTAGAATTTCAAATATAAAATAAATAACTAAAGAATCGCAATTTTGATTTAGTAAAACCCATCTACTGCCAACACAACAAATACCTTCTTTTCTCTTTTGTTGCGTAATTGTTCTATTCTAATTAATTGAATCGGTTCAATTCTTGTCCTTATATTGAAATGAATCGAGATTGATAAGGAGTTAGTTAATGATGTTTGAGCATGTACTTTTTTTGAGTGTCTATTTATTTTCGATTGGTATCTATGGATTGATCACAAGCCGAAACATGGTTAGAGCTCTAATATGTCTTGAACTTATACTGAATTCAATTAATCTAAATCTCGTAGCATTTTCTGATCTATTTGATAGTCGCCTATTAAAAGGAGACATTTTCGCAATTTTTGTTATAGCCCTTGCGGCTGCTGAAGCAGCTATTGGACTATCTATTCTTTCTTCCATCCATCGTAACAGGAAATCAACTCGTATCAATCAATCTAATTTTTTGAATAATTAGACATAGAATCCTCTAAACAAAGGCACATATATAATAATACGGAACATTAAGATGAATAAAAATCTAATCTTATTTTATTATTAATTAATAATATCCATTTTTTGAGTAGGTTATTTCAGAGTATTCTTTTTTAGTTATTGAATATTTTGAATATTGCATTTTTGCAATTCATTGATATTGCAATTTGAATATTGCAATAATATATTGAAAAGATGATACCCAATTCATTGGCTAATTCGAATTAGTATGTAGAATTCGTATAATTATGACTGTTGAAGTCTTAAATTCAAGTCTCTTGGCTCTTTTCACGCTTTCTCACAAACAGATTAAGAAATATATTGCATTATTTGTTAAAGTTTGGATAACCCATTGCTTCGTCTGGTGTCTACAATATATCTAATTTATCTACAATATATCTAATTTATATAGTAAAAATTGCATTTTTACCAGATCGAAAATTTTGATGTTGAAAAGGAAAATTTAGAGATCCAATGTCACATTCTGTAAAAATTTATGATACATGTATAGGATGCACTCAATGTGTACGAGCTTGTCCAACAGATGTATTAGAAATGATACCTTGGGATGGATGTAAAGCCAAGCAAATTGCTTCCGCGCCGAGAACCGAAGATTGTGTGGGTTGTAAGAGATGCGAATCCGCCTGCCCAACAGATTTTTTAAGTGTCCGCGTTTATTTAGGGCCTGAAACAACCCGCAGCATGGCTCTATCTTATTGATACGTTACAAAAAATTCCACTTGAATCGTCTGATTCCTCTTTACCGAAGAAGCCTGTGCTCGAAATAATCGAGCATGGGCTTTTCTGGTCAAAACGTATCTTGTCTTTATTACTTTATCATGAGTTATTTTCCTTGGTTAACAATACTTGTTGTTTTGCCTATATTTGCAGGTTCATTAATTTTCTTTTTACCTCATAAAGGAAATAAAATCGTTAGGTGGTATACTATATCTATTTGTTTATTAGAATTCCTTCTAATGACTTATGCATTCTGTTATCATTTCCAATTGGAGGATCCCTTAATCCAATTAAAGGAGGATTCTAAATGGATAGATGTTTTGGATTTCCACTGGAGATTGGGAATCGATGGACTTTCATTAGGATCCATTTTATTGACAGGATTTATCACTACTTTAGCTACTTTAGCGGCTTGGCCGGTTACCCGGAATTCGCGATTATTCTATTTCCTGATGCTAGCAATGTATAGCGGTCAAATAGGATTATTTTCTTCACGAGACCTTTTACTTTTTTTTATCATGTGGGAGTTAGAATTAATCCCTGTTTACTTACTTTTATCCATGTGGGGAGGAAAGAGGCGTCTGTATTCAGCTACCAAGTTTATTTTGTATACTGCAGGCGGTTCCATTTTTTTCTTAATTGGAGTTCTGGGTATGGGGTTATATGGTTCCAATGAACCTGGATTAGATTTGGAAAGATTGATTAATCAATCATACCCTGCAACATTGGAAATACTACTGTATTTTGGCTTCCTTATTGCTTATGCTGTCAAATTGCCGATTATACCTCTACATACGTGGTTACCGGATACCCATGGGGAAGCGCATTACAGTACATGTATGCTTTTAGCCGGAATTCTATTAAAGATGGGAGCATACGGATTGATTCGGATCAATATGGAATTATTACCTCATGCTCATTATCTATTTTCCCCCTGGTTGGTAATAATAGGAGCGGTGCAAATAATCTATGCAGCTTCAACTTCTCTTGGTCAACGAAATTTCAAAAAAAGAATAGCTTACTCCTCCGTATCTCACATGGGTTTCATAATTATAGGAATTGGTTCCATAACCAACATTGGACTAAATGGAGCTATTTTACAAATATTATCCCATGGATTTATTGGTGCTACACTTTTTTTCTTGGCGGGAACGGCTTGTGATAGAGCGCGTCTTGTTTATCTCGAAGAACTGGGGGGAATATCTATTCCAATGCCAAAAATTTTTACCATGTTTAGTAGCTTTTCAATGGCCTCTCTTGCCTTGCCAGGAATGAGTGGTTTTGTTGCAGAATTAGTAGTATTTTTTGGACTAATTACTAGTCCTAAATTTATGTTAATGCCAAAAATGCTAATTACTTTTGTAATGGCAATTGGAATGATATTAACTCCTATTTATTTATTATCTATGTTACGCCAGATGTTCTATGGATACAAGCTTTTTCATGTTCCAAACGGAAATTTTGTGGATTCTGGACCACGGGAACTCTTTCTTTTAATCTGCATCTTTTTACCAGTAATAGGAATTGGTATTTATCCAGATTTTGTTCTCTCACTATCTGTTGACAGGGTAGAGGCTCTATTATACAATTATTATCCTAAATAGGATTTTTTTTTTAACTAGTCCACTCTATATTCCATCGTGGAAAAAAATTCCATAACGGAAAAAACAGAAAATTCATAAAAAAGTAAAAAAGTCTAATTAGATCTATCTCGAATTTTTGAGAACCCTTTGAAAAAACGTTCAAGGGGTTCTCAATTCAAACATAACATAAAACCTTCATAAAATGAAGGTTTTATGTTATGTAATCATTTAGATGGTAATGTAAATGAACCATAACTATGTAAACCTATTCCTAACAGATTGATACCAAAATAACAGATCCAAATTATAAGAAATCCTATCGAAGCTACAAGTGCGGAATTCGTACCCTTCCAATTTGGATTTTTTCTACTATGTAAATATATTGCAAATATGGTCCAGGTAATAAATGCCCAAGTTTCCTTAGGATCCCAATTCCAATAGGATCCCCATGCCTCATTAGCCCAGACTGCTCCACAAAGAATACCTATGGTTAAAAGAGTAAACCCTAGACTAATGACACGATAACTCCAAGAATCCAAACGCTCAGTTAATTGATATTTGTAATAATTTGGAAATGCGGGAAAAGAGGTGTTTTTTAAAACACTTCTTTTTTCATATAAATATTCAATCTCACTAAAGAAAAATGTTTTACTTAAAACATTTTTTTTCTTTTTAGAAAAGAAATCGAAATTCTTTTGAAATCTAATGATTAGAAGAGCGGCGGATAATAAGGATCCGCACAAAAGAGTTGCATAGCTTAGTAACATCATACTGACATGCATCATTAACCACTGAGATTGTAGAGCAGGTACTAGTATTGTGGATTGATGCATTTCAGTTAAAAGACCCGACGTGGCAAAGCCTTGCGTTAAAATAGTACTTGGCGTAGTTATTATGCTTAAATCATTTTTAGAGTTCTGTATCTTAGGAATAATATGAAGAATATACAGAGCCCATGAAAGGAAGATCAATGACTCATATAAATTACTTAATGGAAAATGTCCCGAAGAAACCCAACGAGAAATTAAGAATCCTGTTATAGAGAAAAAAGTCGTTATCATTCCTTTTTCTGACGAATCACGTAATCCCCTAAGTTCACGAACTAATAAGGTTATCAAATGAATCGTAATAACAATTGAAATGATTGAGAAAGAGATATGAGTTAGTATATGTTCTAAAGTTGCAAATAGCATAAGGATAAGGTCCCATTACAAAATTGGAAATTTCGAATTGAATCTATTTTCTAATCTATTGTATTCTTTTTCGAGAATGCCGCCACTCGGACTCGAACCGAGATGCTTGAGCACTGCTTCCTAAGAGCAGCGTGTCTACCAATTTCACCATGGCGGCTAACTTAAAATAAGAGTTAACTTAAAAGAATAATAGTTATTTTCTTGCGAATCGTCGAGACTGGGAGAGGCCATAGAATTTAGCAACATTAGAATTTCATCATTAACTACAAAGAATTTTGTATTTTAGAAAAATTTATATAATGAAAGCCTTTATGCTCTTATTAATATGACTTACCAGTCCTAAACTCATTTATATGGGAATTTAGGATAAGATTGGATAAGATAGGTAGAGGTTCTAAGTCCTATTGCAAGAATAGTCTACTTTTGGTAATAGAATCCTCATAAAAAAATATGAGGATTCTATTATAAAAAAAAAAGTTCCTTGCTAGGAAAATAATACTGAGGACACAATAGAACAAAAACTTTTGTTCTATATAATGGATAACAGAGGGATTCGTTCTAAGAATATTGTACCGAGGAATTCGACACATAAAAGTACATTCATTAATTAATCCGAATTATTCATTCATATGAAATAATTGGAATTTCTTTGGGTTGGGATAGTTCAATTCAGATTATTTCAAAACCTTATTATTTGTTTGTTTGTTGCCCAGAAAAACCTTTTGGTTTTGGATGCTCGTTGCCACTAGAAAATGATCTTGATTTTGCTAAAGAATAAGATTGTACTATGGAAAAATAAGTCTTTTTCTTCCAAAGATTTTTACGAATACGCTTTTTTGACATCGAAGTACGTTTTTTTGGAACTGCCATTTAAAAAGGGGATTACTTTTTTCTAGTTGTATGTGAAAGACATCTATTGTTGCAAATCAATCCTTATTTCTGTTTTTTTTTGTATTTATACTTAGATACTGAAATTCGAAATTCTTTTTTAGTTCATTTTGTCTAATGTGGATAAGATAAGAGTTTTTTAAGGCTTTCTATTTAAATCAATTTATATATCAAATATACTCCATATATAAATATATGGTATGGAGGATAAGCCCTCATATAAGATGGGGAGATAAGATAAAAAGAAGGTAAAATTCAATTCAAAAGGTAAAAGTTAATTAGTTAATTAAGTTCAGAACGGTATTTCATAATTGAATTCCAATCAAAAAAAAATACTTAGTCTCTTAAACAAGACATTCTAAAATTTAGAGAATTCTAGTCATTAGGATTTCCATTTTATATGAAGTAAGCAATATTAGAGAATTTCCTATACTATAAATATAGGTTTTTTTTTTGGAATTCAATCAATCAATTACGAAACAAGAGAGCTCCTTTATTTTAAGAGAAAGAGATACAAAAATGAATAGAAAGTAAAATGATTCAATCTTTTTTTGTATTTTAATAAATATTTTTTTAACTAATAACTAGATAACTAAATTCTTTTATTCACCTTTTGAATTTAAGCAACTAACCCCATTCTGAATTTTGGAATATTTTAATGAGAGAAATTTTGAAAAATCGAGAATTCCAGTATTTTTCTTATTCTTATTTTGTTTTTTTAATTCCTTTAGAGAGAGATAAGAGTAGGTTTGGTGAATCGGAAACAATTCTATTTTATAGAAAAATTGAACTATAAATTTCAACTAAAAATTGCTATTTCTTTTCTTATGGAACATACATATCAATATGCCTGGGTAATCCCTCTTCTCCCACTTCCAGTTATTATGTCAATGGGATTTGGACTTTTTCTTATTCCGACAGCAACAAAAAATCTTCGTCGCATATGGGCTTTTCCTAGTATTTTACTCTTAAGTATAGCTCTGGTATTCTCAGTTCACCTGTCTATTCAACAAATAAATGGAAGTTCTATCTATCAATATCTATGGTCTTGGACCATCAATAATGATTTTTCCTTAGAATTTGGATACTTGATCGACCCCCTTACGTCTATTATGTTAATACTAATTACTACTGTAGGAATCTTGGTTCTTATTTATAGTGACGATTATATGTCTCACGATGAAGGATATTTGAGATTTTTTGTTTATATAAGTTTTTTTAATACTGCCATGTTGGGATTGGTTACTAGTTCCAATTTGATACAAATTTATTTTTTTTGGGAACTTGTCGGAATGTGTTCCTATTTATTGATAGGCTTTTGGTTTACACGGCCAATTGCAGCGAGTGCTTGCCAAAAAGCTTTTGTAACTAATCGTGTAGGGGATTTTGGTCTGTTATTAGGAATTTTAGGTTTTTTTTGGATAACGGGTAGTTTAGAGTTTCGGGATTTGTTCAAAATTGCTAATAACTGGATTCCTAATAATGGGATTAATTCCTTACTTACTACTTTGTGTGCTTTTTTATTATTCCTTGGTGCAGTTGCAAAATCTGCACAATTCCCTCTTCACGTATGGTTACCCGATGCTATGGAAGGACCCACTCCCATTTCGGCTCTTATACACGCAGCAACTATGGTTGCTGCGGGGATTTTTCTTCTAGCTCGACTTCTTCCTCTTTTCATATCCCTACCTTTGATAATGAGTTTTATTTCTTTAGTAGGTACAATAACACTCTTCTTAGGAGCCACTTTAGCTCTTGCTCAGAGAGATATTAAAAGAAGCTTAGCCTATTCTACAATGTCTCAATTGGGTTATATGATGTTAGCCCTAGGTATAGGTTCTTATCAAGCTGCTTTATTCCATTTGATCACTCATGCTTATTCGAAAGCTTTATTGTTCTTAGGATCCGGATCCGTTATTCATTCAATGGAACCTCTTGTTGGATATTCACCAGATAAAAGTCAGAATATGGTTATTATGGGTGGTTTAAGAAAATATGTTCCAATTACAAGAACCACTTTTTTATGTGGTACACTTTCTCTTTGTGGTATTCCACCTCTTGCTTGCTTCTGGTCCAAAGATGAAATCCTTAGTAATAGTTGGTTATATTCCCCCTTTTTGGGGATAATAGCCTCTTTTACTGCAGGATTAACTGCATTTTATATGTTTCGTATATATTTACTTACTTTTGATGGGTATTTGCGTGTTCATTTTCAAAATTACAGCAGTACTAAAGAGGGTTCGTTGTATTCAATATCCTTATGGGGAAAAGGCATATCCAAAGGAGTCAATAGAGATTTTGTTTTATCAACAATGAAGAGTGGAGTTTCTTTTTTTTCACAAAATATACCCAAAATTCCCGGTAATACAAGAAATAAGATAGGATCCTTTAGTACTCCTTTTGGGGCTAAAAACACTTTTGTCTATCCTCATGAAACGGGAAATACTATGCTATTTCCTCTTCTTATATTACTATTTTTTACTTTGTTCATTGGATCCATAGGAATCCATTTTGATAATGGAATAAAGGGTAATAGAATATCGGAGTTAACCATATTATCAAAGTGGCTAACTCCGTCAATAAACTTTTTCCGGGAAAGTTCTAATTCTTCCATAAATTCATATGAATTTCTCACTAATGCAATTTCTTCTGTAAGTTTAGCAATTTTTGGTCTATTCATAGCATATATACTTTATGGATCCACTTATTCTTTTTTTCAGAATTTGCATTTTCTAAATTCCCTTGGAAAAGGGAATCCAAAAAAGCACTTTTTGGATGAAGTAAAAAAAAAGATCTACAGCTGGTCATATAATCGTGGTTATATAGATGTTTTCTATACTAGGGTCTTTATCTTGGGTATAAGAAGATTAGCCGAATTAACGCATTTTTTCGATAAATGTGTCATTGATGGAATTACCAATGGAGTAGGTCTTGCTGGTTTTTGTATAGGAGAAGAAATTAAATATGTAGGGGGAGGGCGAATATCGTCTTATCTATTCTTTTTTTTATGTTATGTATCCTTGTTCTTATTCTTTTTTCCATGAAAATGGATTATTCCATGAATTCCTCAAAACGAGGCTCATCAAAATGAAAAATCTAAGACTACTATAAAACTACTAATAAAATAAGAAAAAAATTCGAACGATTAAATTACTTCTCCCGAATATCCAACTGACTGATTAATTTCTTATAACGTACTCTATTTTTCTTTGCCAAATAAGCCAGCAAACGTTGACGTTTTCCCAAAAGTCTTCGTAGACCTCTTTCCGATGAAAAATCTTTTTTGTGTAATTCTAAATGTGAAGCAAGTCTCCGTATCTTATTGGTGAAACTGAATACTTGAAATTCAATAGAACCCCTGTTTTCTTGTTTTTCTTCTTTAACCATAAATCAAAAAATTTTTCTACCTCCTTTCTTTTTCATGTATTTTTCTGATCAGGAAAAATAAAAAATTATGTCAGTTATTTTGAAGTTATTCTAATCTCGTACACACAAAAATTTGCAATTATTCATCTACTGCTGGAATCTGGAATTTGGATTTATTTTATCGATGCAAATTGGATTTGGATAGAAGGGTACATTCTTTTATTTTAGATAGAAGAAACATTTCTTCTATCTAAAATAAAAGAATTTTGCTGATTTATTTATTGCTATATCCAATTTATAGAATTGATATACCATTTAATTGATATCATTTAGCAAAATGAAACACAGCATATGCATCCATCTTTCGGCTCGAGAATTTCACGGGATAGAGATATTTCACGGGATAGAGATATAGTATAAGAAATAGGCTATTAAGTAACTCTAAATGAATTGTGGATACATCTGTATCCTTAACATACTGAAACGACTGCCATTACTCGTATCAAACCAATAGCGATTCATAAAAGCTAAATCTTGTAATCAATGGTGGGCCAATAATGAATTTTTTTGCATATGTATTAAGACGCTTGGTCTGATTTCGAAATTGTCCAGAGTTTTTTATGTTGTTTTCATTGCAAAATGATGGATCTCCTTCCGTAACTTTCCAATTACGAGTACGAGAATTGAAAGACATGAAAATTCTCAATTCTCTACGGCGTCTAGGAGATAGATAGAATATTTTCAGGAACAAGAAAATCAGAAGAATCTTTTTCTCTATTCACTACCATTCCGCGTCTTCGACTTCTATTAGTTTCTTTTCTTCTTTAATGCAATAGCTATAGTTTGATATAGAATCCATTTCTCAAAGTAATGGAAACCATTCTCTTATAGGAAATGGTTCGAAAATCGCTATTCCACCT